GATACCCATTAAAGGAGTTGTTCCCCACCCCGGAGCTACTTTACCATATTCCGAATTCAACGGTTTTAATAAACTACCTACATTAGTTTGTCTTGGACCAGATTTAGAACCGTTCTCAACAGTTTGTGTAGCCATAAATCCTATTTGTATTCATTTTCATTACGATTAGTTGACTTTGTATACCATTCCGTTGTAAATGTAAATAAAGGATCTTAGGCTAGATCCGTTGGGGTCTTGAAATTATAGAATAAAAATAATGGAAACAGCAACCCTAGTAGCCATCTTTATATCTGGTTTACTTGTCAGTTTTACTGGGTATGCCTTATATACCGCTTTTGGGCAACCTTCTCAACAACTAAGGGATCCGTTTGAAGAACATGGGGACTAATTGAAGTAATAAGCCTCCCAATATTGGGAGGCTTATTACTTCAATTGAGATAATGAAAAATCATTTTATTTTTTAGTTGGAACTTTAGGAGGTTCTCGAAAAAAGATAGCGAAAAAAATGATCCCTAGAGTCGAGACTAAGAGGAATGTATAAACTAGTGCTTCCATAGATTCGATCGAGGTTTACAATTATAGCTTCCATACCTGTTTGTTTCTTTGTTTTTTTCTTTGAGGAATTATCTCCCGACTTAAAGAATAAATTAAAGAGAAAGAGTAAAAAAAAAGTGATGATTCAAATTAAGATTTCTTTTCTCTGGTACCGTACCCTATAAACAATAACAAAAACCGATTTCAAAAAGAAAATTGAGGCGTAAAGATATCAAAGTGGTGTTCAATTAGACTGCTTGTCTTTTTGTAGTTGGATCCCCAAGTTTTTGGAATGCTCCAAATTCTACTTGAGCATCTAAATCTGGGTCAATACCAGCAAAAACATCTCTGAACAAGGTTCTAGCACCATGCCAAATATGTCCGAAGAAGAAGAGTAAAGCAAACGAAGCATGTCCAAAAGTAAACCAACCCCTTGGGCTGCTACGAAAAACGCCATCTGATTTCAACGTAGCACGATCTAGTTCAAAAATTTCCCCCAATTGAGCGCGTCTAGCATATTTTTTTACAGTAGCAGGATCACTATAACTGACTCCATTAAGTTCGCCACCGTAGAACTCAACAGTTACACCGACTTGTTCAACACTATACTTTGATTCCGCTCTTCTAAAAGGAACATCCGCTCTAACAATTCCCTCACCATCTACTAAAACAACCGGAAATGTTTCAAAAAAGGTAGGCATACGACGTACAAAAAGCTCCCGCCCTTCTTTATCTCGAAAGATGGGATGTCCTAACCATCCAACAGCTATCCCATCCCCGTTATCCATTGAGCCCGCCCTAAATAATCCCCCTTTTGCCGGATTATTTCCAATGTAATCATAAAAAGCTAATTTTTCAGGAATTTTAGACCATACTTCTGATAAACTTTGATTTTCGGCTAGTCCAGCACTAACCCTTCGATATATCTCTTGCTGAAAGTATCCCTGATCCCATTGATAACGAGTGGGCCCAAATAATTCGATCGGAGTAGTTGCGGAACCATACCACATAGTTCCGGCAACAACAAAAGCTGCAAAAAAGACAGCAGCAATGCTACTTGAAAGGACGGTTTCAATATTTCCCATACGCAATCCTTTGTATAGACGTTGTGGCGGGCGGACGCTAAGATGGAATAACCCCGCTAATATGCCCAATGTACCTGCTGCAATGTGATGAGAAGCTATTCCTCCCGGAACAAAAGGATCAAAACCTTCCACACCCCATGCCGGATTTACAGGTTGTACTTTTCCCGTTAGCCCATAGGGATCTGACACCCATATTCCAGGACCATATGAGCCCGTTACATGAAATGCACCAAAACCAAAACAAGCCACTCCTGAAAGAAATAAATGAATTCCAAAAATCTTGGGCAAATCCAAAGAAGGTTTTCCTGTGCGTTCGTCGGAAAATATTTCTAGATCCCAGTATACCCAATGCCAGATAGCTGCCAAAAAGCATAAACCAGAAAACCCAATATGTGCACCAGCTACACCTTCATAACTCCAAATACCCGGATTTGTTGCAGTACCTCCTGTGATACTCCAACCACCCCACGAATTGGTAATTCCTAAACGAGTCATAAAGGGTATAACAAACATACCCTGTCTCCACATTGGATCAAGAACGGGGTCAGAAGGATCAAAAACTGCTAATTCATACAGAGCCATCGAACCGGCCCAACCAGCAACCAGAGCTGTATGCATTATATGAACAGAAAGCAACCGGCCGGGATCATTCAATACAACGGTATGAACACGATACCAAGGCAAACCCATGGAAATACCCCTTTATCAAAGATAAATAGACACTATGTAACTTTATTGCATTGGAAAAGACTGTAATTCTATATACCTCCCTTATTCAGTGGATTATTTCCGAACAAGGGCTAATATTTGTTCTATTCGGTTGGTAATAAAATAATGGAAGAACTTTGTTTGTAGGAACAAGGCTAAGCAGATTTATTCTATACTCAATAAGTACTAATACGCAATGGGGGTTAATACCAAGTTCTCGGAAGGAATGTGTACATACTTATTTCATCATTCTATTCATAAAAATTTGACGTTATTCATTCAGTTTTTCATTATGATTTTTTCGAATATATGGATAAAATAAATACGAGATAAAAATCAACATATATTAGTTAAAGACAATAAAAAATAAAATCATTTTGTTACGTTTCCCCATCAAAGTGAAATATAGTACTTAGTTCTTTTTTCTTTCATTTAATGCCTATTGGTGTTCCAAAAGTACCTTTTCGAAGTCCCGGAGAGGAAGATGCATCTTGGGTTGACGTATAGTGCGACTTGTCAGACATATTGGGTCGTATGGGATTTTTCCCGTTTTCTCCCCCGATCGAGATATCCCCCGTTTCGCCCAAGAAAGATTCAGTGAATCATTAGAAATTTGGAGCGTGAAGTTCAATTAGATTTAGATACGTTTTAGGGGATTCAGATTACATTGCTTCGAATAATTTATGGTTGACTTGGTTGGACTAAAAAAGGAAGTATCCAGGCTCTGTTTAAAAAAAACCAATTGGTTGGTAATATATCTAAGATTCCTAGTTTTAGACTAAAAGATTCCTATTTGGTTTATTTGTCAAAGAAGTTAGTGTTACTAACTATTTGCTAAGAAAGTATGAAAAATATTCGGGGCAGAAAGTGATAATAAAAATAAACGGTAATGGAGACCTTTGTCCTATACGTACAAAAAAAACTCGGGCAAATCTTTACCCAGAGTAGAGCATAAACCTAAGAAGCTGAAAGAGACCCAATCAGTAACAAGAAAATACCATCGTGATTTGGATTGAATCTCGATGAAACAATACATCAATGAGAAGTTAATTCAATGAGTTTAGTGACATTTTTTTCCTTTGATTTTATATATTTTAAATTTATATTAAATTAATTAAAGCAAAAATGAAATAATCAAATATAAAATTGAAATTAAAGTAATGATCCTATACTATTGAAGAAGAAATTTTCGTGAGAAGACAGAAAGAGCCCGGTATGTTATGAGAAAAGAACGAGGACAGGAATCTATACATTGATTCGTTTTTTCGCAATTTTTTTTGAACCGTATGCATCAAAAGGTGCATGTACGGTTTCTAAGGGATACACTTGGACCCTAATCAACCGACTTTATCGAGAAAGATTACTTTTTTTAGGCCAAGCGGTTGATAGCGAGATCTCAAATCAACTTATTGGTCTTATGATATATCTGAGTATTGAAGATGATAACAAAGATCTTTATTTGTTTATAAACTCTCCTGGGGGCTGGGTAATACCCGGAGTAGCTATTTATGATACTATGCAATTTGTGCGTCCAGATGTCCACACAATATGCATGGGGTTAGCCGCCTCAATGGGATCTTTTATCTTGGTCGGAGGAGAAATTACCAAACGTTTAGCATTCCCGCACGCTTGGCGCCAATGGTTTTTTTGAGACAAAAAATAAAAAGAAGACTATGCCTTCGCCCTATGAAATATGAATAGTTAAGTAATAATAGACTATTAAGTAATAGTAGCATGGCACTTCGAATTCGATATGATAAATTTTTACATTGTCAAAAAAAACAAAAAATTAGATTATGTATCGAGAGGGTAGTATGAAAGAAATAAAGGATATTTCCGATTTTCTCTTATTTATCGGGCGTCCGGTTCAGCGTCACAAGCTCTTTTCTTTTTGGCTCTTAACACTATTTATATTTAGGTAAAGAGTAGGAAAAAACAAGATTTTTCATTTTTAGTTTTTTTTTATTTGATTTGATCAAAAAGAAACTTTGGGATTGCTGAATTACAGACAAAAAAATTAATATATTCTATTTAAGGCAACGGAGCCATCATAGTATTTTAAACTATTACAAAAAAGAAGGGTGGTATTTTGATCATTTGACCACTTGGGTCTAATATATTCGTCTCTTTCTTCAATGGCACGGAGAGGTCAATTTGAGTATAGAGCCGTATGCATATCCAATGCACAAAAGATGCCCGTACGGTTATTTAATTTTCTATCTTTCTTCTATTCTTTGTTATTTTTCTTGACTTCATCATCATCTCACGAGATAGAGGGACGTTATATCATCAGGGTAATGATCCATCAACCTGCCAGTTCGTTTTATGAGGCACAAACGGGAGAATTTATCCTGGAAGCGGAAGAGCTACTAAAACTGCGCGAAACCCTCACAAGGGTTTATGTACAAAGAACAGGCAAACCCTTATGGGTTGTATCTGAAGACATGGAAAGAGATATTTTCATGTCTGCAACAGAAGCACAAGTTTATGGAATTGTCGATCTTGTAGCGGTTGAATGAAAATAACACGGATTTCACGCAAATCTATGATTTGCGGTTTTATCTCTGCCTTTATTTAAAGCAATTCATAATTATCCGGTTAGGATCAATCTAAACCAGTCCATTATGTATACAATTAAGTATGCCAACTATTAAACAACTTATTAGAAATACAAGACAGCCAATAAGAAAGGTCACGAAATCCCCCGCTCTTCGGGGATGCCCTCAGCGTCGAGGAACATGTACTCGGGTGTATGCGCGACTCGTTTAGATCATATCATGATATGGCACAAAAGCCATTTCCAGTATCAATGATTGGCAACAGCGGATAAGATAGAACAGAAGCAAAGACTACATTAACTCTATAAAATAACGAAATCTATCCTCTCCCCACATTGGATTATGGATGAATTTTATGGTTTCTCTCGATCCAAATCCAATCAAGATGAGAAGCAATTTTCCATTGGTAACAAAAGGTTATCCATTAAGCGGAGGAAAGCTTATTAAAAATAAAAATTGGATTCCTACTCTGGCAAGAACGGAAGAAGAGGGTCAGCTACCCAGCTAATTTTCATAATTAAATACCGTTACTGTATAACTAAATCTCGTTGTGAAAGACCTATTACTAGATAATTCATAGGTAGAGCCAAAAAGGATGAACTATACAAGTTACCAATAACGTTGATTCAATGCAATGAAGGAAAGGCTCCGGTGTATAGAGAAGACCTCAGCGTTTAAAAAGTCACCATAGAAACGAAGGAACCCACTATTTCTTTCTCTTTATCTATTTTTATTTACTCTATTTTTTACATTTATCGCAGTAAAATACCTAAAAAAATCGTGGTTGGGAAGGTTATATCAGCCAAAGCCAGTGGAATTTTTAGTTTATACATTGGAAACATCCGTTTTGTTATTACTAAATTAGGAAAGGGTAAAAGACTAACTGAAAGAAAAGAAATCAATTAGTTATTCGTCAAAGTTTCATCTATTCAATGACTAGAATTAGACGGGGATATATAGCTCGTAGACGTAGAACAAAAATTCGTTTATTTGCGTCAAGCTTTCGGGGGGCACATTCAAGACTTACTCGAACTATTACTCAACAGAAAATAAGAGCTTTAGTTTCGGCTCATCGAGATCGGGATAATAAAAAAAGAAATTTTCGTCGTTTGTGGATCATTCGGATAAACGCAGCAATTCGCGAAAGGTTCGTATCCTATAGTTATAGTAAATTAATACATAATTTGCATAAGGGGCAGTTACTTCTTAATCGTAAAATACTTGCACAAATAGCTATATCAAATAAGAATTGTCTTTCTATGATTTCGAATGAGATAATAAAAGAAGTAGATTATAAAAAAGCTACCGAAACAATTTAAACGGAGTTTCCCGGAGTTTCTTCCCCGGGAAGGTAGAATCCAAATTCCTATGATAAAATATGATTAAAGTAGTCAAAATAAAAGAACGCATTCAATAAAAAAAAAGCTTTCTCCGATTTGTTTTTTTTTTTTTTCTTACCACATGATAATCAAATCTAGATCATCGAAAAAACACGAATCTGCGTTTGAGTTCAGATTTTTTTAAAAATTATGATGAGTCAAGTGAAGAAAGATTAAGCCTATTTATTTCTGATTCGAAGACCTGTAGTTCTAGCAATGGACTCGTCCGTTCTTTCAAATTGTTTCTCATTATTCAGAAAGGGTAACAAAGATAAAATACGAGCTTGTTTTATAGCAATAGTTATTAATCGTTGTTGTTTCAAGGTCAATTTATTCACCCGTCTAGATAATATTTTACCTTGTTCACTAATAAATCGACTAATTAAACTCATGTTTCTATAATCAATTCGATCCCCCGATTGAATCGGGGGCAAACGCCTACGAAAAGATTGCTTGGATTTAAGAAAAGATCGCTTGGATTTATCCATGGTTTGTTTGTTTTTGTTTATTCCGTATCTCGAAAATCCTATTTCTTAATTCTAATTCATTTTAAAATGAAAGCTACTCTAATTAAAATTCAATTTAGTTATTTTATATTCCCTTCAGTGAAAGAGTACCATACAGATACTAAGTTCAATCTATTTCTTTATCGTCTCATGAATCGTATGCTTGTAGCAACAAGGGCATAATTCGAATCGATTAGCCGTATTACGTTAGTTCTTTTGAATAGAAATATTCGCTAATATCCTATAACACTTTTTCGAACACAACTCTTACATTCCAAAAGCGCCGTTACTCGTACATCTTTGCCCTCGTTTACTTTCGATTTATTAATTATTAATATTTGGATTCCAAACGAAGGAAAATCGAAGTTAATAACATCAAATCCAATTGTAACAACTATATATAGTAAATCAAACTAGTTTTCATTTAAATATCTTGGTTTGAAAAGTAATAGTAAAATAATAAGTAATACAAAAATTTCTAAACACTATTTGAAATCGAAGTACAGTCTAGTTTTCAGTTAACTATCTTGATTCGAATAACCGTTCCTTATATTCTGCGCAGTTTCGATTCTAAGCATATCTCTCTATGATTAATATTCATTTAGATTTGATTTGATTCGAGAATTCGAACTTGAGATCGAGTCTCCTAGATGTTTGAATCCACTTTTTTTTTTTATCTTTCCCTTATTCAAAAAGGTAAAGAAGATTAAAGATACAATCAAATAAAGCA